CTTAAAGGGGTTAGGTATTTTAATAAAAATAGTAAATTGCAAGTTTAAAAATCTTCATGAAAGTCTAATCAATCAATTCTATATTTAATAGATAAATTTAGTTCGAAGTTAAATATGATTCATCATTTATTGACTAAAATAATAAAGCTTGATATTTCACCAATTTTATCTTTGAAGGATAATAGTTTTATTTAACTTAAAGCTCATAAAAATTATATGTGTACAACATGATAGCTTCTAAGGCAGAGAAACTGTAAATTTCTTCATGAAAGGTGGAAGACCTTTCTTATGTTATTTACATTCAAATTTGTTTAGATTGTAAAAATGTGTAAATGAAAAGAACTAAGGTATAAATATATTAATTTCATTCTACAGGAAATTTATATTACATAATAAACCTTTAAAGTTTATAATAAACTCTGTTTTTAATTTGCCCACACCTTCAACGATTAACTATGCTTGAAATTTTGGTTCTCTTTTGGGAATTAGGTTAACAGTTCAAATTTTCACTGGTTTTTTTCTTTCTTTTCATTATTCAGCTGAAGTTTTAGTTTTTGACAAAATTCTTAACATATGCAACGAAATCAGGTATGGGTGAATGTTACGTTTTTTACATTCTACCGGGGCGTCAATGTTTTTTATTTTATGTTATTTACATATCGGGAAAGCTTTAGTTTATAAGTCTTATTTTTATGTCAAAGTTTGAGCATCAGGTTTAATAATTTTATTATTAATTATAGGTACAGCTTTCCTTGGTTATGTTCTGCCATGAGGTCAAATATCATTGTGGGGGGCTACTGTTATTACTAATTTAATTTCAGTTATTCCTTATTTTGGTAAAGATATAGTGGAATGATTATGGGGTGGTTTTAATGTGGGGACATTTACTTTAAATCGATTTTATTCTCTTCATTTTATTCTCCCTTTTTTGGTAGCTTTGATAGTTGTTATTCATATTGTTTTTTTACATTCTTCCGGTTCATCAAATCCAATAGGTTTACCTTTAAATATTGATAAAATTTCTTTTTTTAATTATTTTGTGATTAAAGACATAGTTACTGTAGTCATCATAATAGCAGTATTGTTTTTTTTTAGATTATATAAGCCTTATTTATTAATAGATCATGAAAATTTTATTACAGCTAACCCTATATTGACCCCTCCTCATATCCAACCTGAATGATATTTTTTATTTGCTTATGCTATTTTACGTTCTATTCCCAATAAAATGGGAGGGGTGGTTATATTGTTATTATCATTATTTATTATTTTATTGTTACCTATTATTTCTTTAAATTCTGTAAAAAGAACTCGATTTAGACCTCATAGGATCATCATTTTTTGATTTCATGTGGGCACATTTATCATTTTAACTTGATTAGGTAGAATGCCTGTAGATTCCCCTTTTGTGGAATTAAGAAAATTTTACACTGTGATTTATTTTTGTTTTTATTTAATTTATCCTTTGTTTTAAAGGGAAAATAGTTTAATAAAAATATTTTACTTGCAGTAAAAAGTTATTTCTATAATTTTTCTTTTTTATCATTATAATTTAAAAAAAATATTAATTTGTGGAGTTAAAATTAGGAAAATTACCTTAATGATAAATAATGCATAAGCAGAAGCGGGTGGGCCACTATAAAAGGAGTATGAGTCCAAAGGTTTAATTTAACCTATCTACTTTATAAAAGAGTAATTACCACACATCTTGAATATGTAAAATTCAAAGTTTACTTAACCTATCTTTTATTTTAATATTTTATCGATTAAATCGTTTAACAGCAGCAATAATTTTATCTATATAAAGTAATATGGCAATTAGTAATATAAATAAATAAAAAGTTCAATTATAATGTCTCGGAAATAAAGAAAGATTGGAATATCTATTGTTGGAAAAACAGTCAAATTTAGGATAACTATTGAACTTAACATCATTGGATATATAAATTCTTCCCACCAATCCAAAAACCCCATAGTCACGAATTATTTTTAAATTCCGTCAATTAGGAGTAATACTAACTGTATAAGAAAATGAAATTATTAAACCCCCGATAATGAAAATTAAAATTACATAAACTAACCAATCTCCGACTATTATTAATCTTATTTTAACTCTAGTTCTAATAACTAAAAAAAAAAATCATATCAAAGTAAAATAAAGATTTGTTGAAGTGAACATTAAAAAAAGAAGAGTAAGAACCGTCAACACCCAAAACAAGTGCGTTTAAACACTATCTTTAAAATCCAAATTTAATATTTTTATAAACTATGTTCTGGATTAATAAAAGTTTTAAACTTAATTATAAATTCAAAATTTATCGTGTTTTTTACACTATTATTAATTTGAGATCAACGAAGATAAAATCATCTTAAACTTTTCAAATTTAAATTTTTATATTTAAACTATTCGTTAATTTAATTTTCATTATAATATTAGGTATTATAGTGGGAATTTCATCAGAAGCTTGATTAGGCGCATGGTTCGGGATAGAGATAAATAGTTATTTTTTTTTACCATTGGTAAAAAAAAGAGAGTTCCAATTCAAATATTACCTAATACAAGCTTTAGGATCAGTTTTTTTTATTTATAGTTTTTATCATAGGAGCAATTTTTTATACATCACAGGATTAATTATAAAAATTGGGGTTTCCCCTTTTTTTTTTTGAATTTATCCATCTTTTAAATGAATCCCCAACAAACCTTTAATGATGTTTATAACTTTACAAAAAATTCTTCCACTATACTTATTAATTAACATAACTCTAAATTTTTCCGATATGATTTTATTGTTAATTTTTTTCTTTTGTAATGCTATTACAGGATATTTAGGAGTAAAAAATAAAACTCTAATGATTGATATTGTTTTATTTTCTTCTATTTATCAAATAAGATGAGTGATTTTGTCTCTAATTATATCTAAATATATATTCAAATTTTATTTCATATATTATATTATAATTGTTTTTTTTTCTATAGTCGCAATAAAAAAAGATTTCTTGAGACGAAATGATAAAAGAAGTTTTATTATTATATGGTTTATTTTTTTTCTTATTAGGGGCTTCCCACCTTCAATTATTTTCTTGATAAAAATTCATATTATTATAAATGTTAGAATCATTTTTTCTCATATTATAATTTTATTTAATTTAATATTGGTGATTGGTTTTATGATTAATTATCTTAAATTAATTTATTCCTCGATTCACAATAAAAAAGTTGTGTTTATATGAAAAAAAGCTGATATCAAATTTAATATTTTCATTTTTTTGCCCTTTATTATTACAATTTTAATAATATAATTTTCATTTAAGTTATTAAAACATGATTATAATATAATCAAATAAAGTTTTAATTGAAAATTTTATTTTTATTAAGACTAATAATAAGAAAGAAAGAAAATATATTATTACTATTGATTATTTTATTTTTTATCATATTATTTTATCAAACAAAAAATATGATTTTTACAAGATTTTGTGTGGACAACATGTCATTTTTGATTGTTAGATTAACTTTAGTTTTGAGCATTATTATAATAAGGATATTTATAGAAAAGCATAATTATGCTTTTTCTTTTCTTATTATAATTTTAATTTTAACTTTTTTGAGAAATAAAATAATTCTTTTTTATATTTTTTTTGAGTTAAGAATTGCTCCTATTTTTATGATTATTTTTTATAAAGGTAAACAATATGAGCGACTGAAAGCCGGAGTTTATTTAATAATTTATACCTTACTAGCTTCTTTCCCTTTTTTATTTTATATCTTAAATTTAGAAGATAGAAGAATGGTTTGAAGTATAAATGAATTAATTATAAACAAAAATCATTCTTTATTATTATTTTTTTCTTACTTAGCTTTTTTAACTAAACTTCCAGTTTTTTTTTTACATTTATGACTTCCTAAAGCTCATGTTGAAGCCCCTGTATATGGTTCTATAATTTTAGCAGGGGTTATATTAAAACTAGGAACTTTCGGTTTAATAAAACTAGTGTTAACTACTTATATAATCAAGTTAACATATACCGAGTTATCTGTAATTTTTATTTATTTTTCTTTTATTTCAGGAATGGTGTGTTTATTTTCTAATGATTTAAAAGTAATAATCGCTTTTTCTTCAGTGAGGCATATAACTTTTTTAGTTTCTTGTATAAATATAATAAATATTGAATCGAGAGATGCTTTATTAATTAATGCTGTCTCTCATGGTTTTATTTCTTCCAATTTATTTTTTGTTTTAAATGTTATTTATGAACGATCTAAAAGACGGAGAATTTTTTTATCCAAAAGATGATTGTTAATGATAAATTCTTGAATTTTGTTATTATGTATAAGTAATTTTTCTGCCCCCCCATTTATCAGATTTTTTAGGGAAATTTTATTATTATTTAATTTTTTATCTTTTAGAGAACTATTATTATTATTTACAATTGCTTATTTAATAGTAAGTACTATATATTCCTTATATGTTTTTTACTGTATAAAAACTAATAAAATATTTTTTTTAAGAAAAACTTTAGAGGTTAAAGAATGAAAAATTATAATTTTGTTAATTATTATATCATTGATAAGAGTGAGGGTATTAAATAATTTTAGAATCATATAAAATTGATTGTTTAATTTATGTTTTATTTCACCTTCCGGTAAATTAACTTTGTTACGACTTACCCCATGTTTAAATGGGGGTGACGGGCGATCTGTACACCAAAAATTTCATATTTCTTATTATTATATTAAAATAATAATACTTTCAAATCCACCTCGACATTATTTTTACAATGAGTCTTGGACATAGTTTTGGTGAGATACAAGGCACCTTTAGCATAAACTTCATCTATACCTGAACAGTTGGTCGAAAAACTTCAAGAAAATTTTGTACTTAGCTTTTTTTGACGGCGATATAAAGACTTATATTACTAGCTAAAGTAAGATGTTCGTGGATCCTCGTTTTAAACCCCATATTCCTCTGAGATGTTTTATGGCCGCCATAATTTTTGATTGTTACATCCGTGCGGGTTAATTCATTGACATAATAGGGTATCTAATCCTAGTCTTTTATTTCAATTTAGGGTATGATAATTTTGAGTTGATAAAAAAATTTCACTTATTTTTATCACATTTTATTTTAAATTATTTCTACCTGCCTTGTTTATTCACAAAGTAGATCATGTTTTATTCATCAATTATATTGAGCTTGTCTTACCGCAAGTGCTGGCACAAGATTACCCTGATCTTAATTATGTAATTAAAAAGTTTCAATATTTGATTTTTTTCTTTTTCACACATACAAATGTATTATCATTTATAGGGGTGTACTTACATTTCCCTTGCGGTATTAAAGATCAGATTAATGTCCTCTTAATTTTAAATTTTATAAACTTTTTAAATGTCCTTTCGTACCCTAAAAAAATTTTTTATAAAAGATAGAAACTGACCTGACTTTCGTCGGTCTGAACTCAAATCATGTAGGGTTTGAATAGTCGAACAGACTAATTCACCAAAGTTGTGCTTATGATAAATATCCTAATTCAACATCGAGGTCGCAATCTTAAATTCAAATAATTTTCCTCATTTAATATCACTCTGTTATCCCTAAGGTAACTTTTCATATAGATAAATAATGACCTTCTTTTTTATAATTTGATAAACTAATAATCACAGAAGTTAATTTCTTAAATCGCCCCAACTAAACATTAATAATATAAATGTAAAGATCTATAGGGTCTTCTCGTCCCCTTATACAATTTAAGAATTTTAACTTAAATTTTAATTTCTTTTATTTAAAAAATTAAAGTTAACCAATCGTTAAGCCATTCATACCAGACCTCAATAAAAAGCCAAGTGATTATGCTACCTTTATACGGTCAGAGTACCGCTGCCGTTAAAATTATATCAATGGGCAGGCCTTACTTAAAAATTTAACTTTAAGAGATGTTTTTGGGAGACAAGCGTCGGTGAAAATTTGCCGAGTTCAAATTTTTAATTTTATTTAAATAATAATAAAGTGATAATCTTTTAAGTTTTTTTATTTAACTTATTGTTTTTTTTTATTATTTATATTATAAATAAACTTTCATTCATAATAAGCATCGGTAAGATTTTCCTTACCTATGTATTTACATTAAACTAAAAAACTAAAAACCAGATAACTATGAATCCGAATAATATATAACTACCATTATTTAATTTTACATAATTTTTTAACATTATTATAAACTAAAAATAAATCATTCATATTCGGGAAAATTTTTTAAAAAATTTTATCCACTCCCCCTGATACCAAAGGTAAAAAATTTAATTCTACTTCATTAATCTTCAAAACACAATTTCTTTTTTATATGTAATATTTTTTAAATAAAAACAATTAAATCTTTATTAATTTTAATAGAAAATTCAATATTTATCAAGTAAGGAATTAATCATAAATAATATAAAATATAGAAGTACCCTAGGGTGATTTTAAGCAGACAACTTAATATTTATGCAAATTCACTTCCAATAATTTTCTAGTTTATAAAAATATCTACCTTGAAAGTAGAAGATATACTTTGATATGAAAATTTAATTTTTGATAGTAATATTATCTTTAATATAAAAACAGGAAAAATTAATTTCTAACCAATAATTAGAAGTTATTGTAGGGGTACCATTTCTGTCTTACTTTTGTAGTTTAATATAAAACATTCGATTTTTAATTGAAAATTATTTAATAAAATCAAAAGTTTATGAAAGATGTGATATAATAATATATTTAATTTTTTCATTCTAATGATTGTATGTTTCATTCCAAAATTAATCCCAAAAACAAAAGATAAATAAAAAGACATATGTTTATCATTATCGATGGTACCGCAAAAATCACAAAAGGTATAAGGAGGATAATTTCAATATCGAACAATAAAAAAATTAGAGTAATCATAAAAAAAGATAAAGAATACGGTTTACGAGAAGATTTGTTTGAAGTAATCCCTCTCTCGAAAGGATTATCATTATTTTTTTTTTTGAATATAGCATAAGACAGAAATTTAAAAAACACAAATATAATATATAATAATACGTAAAAAACGACCCAGTCGCTAAACATATAAATTCGTTCATTTCTTATTTTAGTAATAATCGCTTTAAGTTTATATATCATTCATTCTATTTCCTTCGCTATTTTTATTCTTATTATTCTTACTTATTCATTAAGTTGAAAGGAAAGAACAATTGAATATGTAATTTTTTTTGAAGCTGTTTTGTTGTTTTATATAACCTATGTTGTTACTGGGGCGGTCCACATTATTCATGTCACCATTATTATGGTTATTTCTGTTTGTGAAGCAGTGGTTGGCTTGACTTTAGTTATTCTTCATTTTAAAAATAAGAATAAAAGAAGGGTAAAAAGATTGCATTTAATACGTTATTCTAATTAATTCCTCAGATAAGTCCAATAATGTGGTCTTTCTTATTTTTAGTTGTTTTTTTTTTTATTTTAATGATTTCTTCATGGTTTTTTTTTATGTTAAAGTCTAAACGAATCAAAAAATTTAATGATAATAAGACTTTTTTCTATTTTTGACCCTTCTAGAAAATCTATCATATTGAATAATTGATTTGTTTTATTATTTATTATTTTCATTCCACCAATTTTTTACCTCAATAACAGTAATAAATTTTTTAAAAATATTATAAACAATCTTAACTCAGAAGCTTCATTTTACAAAAATTCTGATGTTTTCATTTTATTAAGAGTTTTTATATTTATTTTTTTTTTGAATCTTTATGGTCTTCTTTCTTATGTTATAGCAGTTTTTAGTCACATATCAATTTCTTTTTCTTTGAGAATATTATTTTGAACAAGGATTATGTTGTATGGTTTTATTTATCAAGTTGATAATATAATAAGGCACTTAGTACCTTTAGGGTGTCCTAATGGTTTAATATTTTTTATGGTTATTATTGAATCTGTTAGAATTTTAATTCGCCCAATCACTTTAGGAGTACGTTTATCTGCTAATATTATAGCTGGACATGTAATTTTAGGATTAATCAGTTCCATTTCACTAATGAATAGACCTTCATTTATGATCAGAGTTACTGTACAGTTTATTCTTTTAATCTTAGAGTTTGCTGTAGCTTTAGTTCAACCTTATGTTTTTTTTACTTTATTATGTTTATATATAAAAGAACACAATTAAAAAAGAGATAACTCACATCCGAATTATTAATCCGACAGTCTGAATTTAACTTATTTTTCATTCAATGAAATAACTTTTATTTTCAAGATTCATGATCACCGTATATGAGACAATTAGCCAATTTTCATGAATACGCGATAACTTATTTAATTTTTATTTTTTCTTTTATTACTGTTATTATAGTGAAAATTTATATATCTTCATTTTTAAGTATTAATACTGTAGACAATGAAAAATTAGAATTATTGTGAACAATCACCCCTTGCTTTATTTTAATTCTTTTAGCCGTCCCTTCTCTTAATGTTTTATATTTCTTAGAAGAATCATTTCAACCTCAAGTTTCTTTAAAAATTATTGGTCATCAATGATTCTGGTCTTATGAGTTTTCTGATTTTATATTTTCTAATAAAATAAAACTTATGCTAAATAAAAATTTTGATTCTTACATAAAAAATTCTTATGTTTATCGATTATTAGAAGTGGATAAATGTGTTTTTCTTCCTAAGCTAGTTCAAATTCGAGGATTAGTTACTTCAGAAGATGTTCTTCATTCATGGGCAGTTCCGAGACTTGGTTTAAAAATAGATGCTTGCCCAGGTCGTATTAATATAATTAACATCTTTAGTCTTCGTTCTGGGAAAGTTTATGGACAATGCTCAGAAATTTGCGGTGTCAATCATTCTTTTATACCTGTAGTTGTTAATTTTGTTGAATTAAATAAATTTCATCTTTGACTTTTACATTTTTAAATCATCAAATTTAAATGTTATAAACAAAAAATAAAATATTAATTTTTTTTCAAGTTGTTATTTTCTTAGGTCTTTATTTATTAATTGTAGCTTTATTTACGTTGTTCGAACGTAAAGTTTTAGGTTTTGCACAAAATCGTAAAGGACCAGATAAAGTAGGTAATAAAGGTGTTCTTCAACCGTTTGCTGACGCAGCTAAACTATTTAGTAAAAGGAGAGCCAACCCCATTTTAAGAAGTTCTTTTTTTTACCTTTATTCCGCCTTTTTTTTTTTTTTCATTCCTTTAATTCTATGTATAAGAAAAAACTTTAATTGAGGTTTATCATGATATAAATCTTTTTTATTTATTTTAATATTATTTTCTTTCAATGTATATGGAACCATTCTTTCAGGTTGATCTTCTAATTCTAAATTTTCTTTAATTGGTAGGATTCGAAGAGTAGCTCAGACTATCTCATATGAAATAGTTCTAAGAACTTTAGTTGTAATAATTGCTCTATCTAGATATACTATATATATTAATATGATCACTAAAATAAGATCACATATCTATTTATTTTTTCCCATATGAATAAGAGTTATTATGTTAACTATTACTTTAATGATTGAAGTTAACCGCACTCCCTTTGATTTAGCCGAATGTGAATCAGAATTAGTATCAGGATTTAATGTTGAATATGGGGGGATTGAGTTCTCTTTAATTTTTTTAGGTGAAAATTTAATAGTTGTTATCAGATCATTTCTTTTAGCTTCTTTTTTTTTTAATTTTTATTGAACATTTATTTTTATTTTTTATTTTATTTGAATTCGAGCTTCATTTCCTCGATTTCGATTTGACAAAATAATGTATTTATGTTGATTAATCCTTGTCCCTTTAAGAGTATCAATACCTTGATTAATTTTCATATTTGTAATGTAAAAAATTAATTATAAAATTTAATCATTTTCATGATTGCCATATAGTCACACAAAGTCCTTGACCTTTTTTTTTAAGTGTAGCCATTACAAACTTGATTTTAAACTTATTTATAAGAATACATACAAACTTTTTAAATATTAAAATGTTATTTGCTTTAATTAATTTTTTTTTTATTATTTTTTTATGATCACGAGATATCGTCCGAGAAAGAACAGGGCAAGGTTGCCACACTCTAAAGGTTCAAAAATTAATTAAATTTGGTATAGCTTTATTCATTTTATCAGAAGTAATATTTTTTTTTTCTTTTTTTTGAGCATTTTTTGATTATGCATTAAATCCTTCTTTAGAAATTGGGTGTATGTGGCCGCCCAAAGGTGTGGTCCCTCTTAATCCTATGCACGTTCCTTTATTAAATTCTTTAATTTTGGTTTCTTCAGGATTGACAATTACTAGAGCGCACATATTTTTAATAAATAGAAATAAGAGGAAAGCTATGATATGGACCTCTCTAACTGTTATTTTAGGAATTTATTTTACTATCTTACAAATTTTAGAATACAAAACTACTCCTTTTTCATTTACTGACTCAGCTTATGGTTCTATTTTTTTTTTAACTACGGGTTTTCACGGTTTTCACGTTATTATTGGCACTATCCTTATTTTAGTTAGTCTTGTTCGCATGTACATGAACCATTTTTCTAGAAAACGGCATTTAAATTTCGAAATGGCTTGTTGATATTGACATTTTGTTGACTTTGTTTGATTATTTCTTTATATTTCTATTTACTGATGAGGTTATTAATATATAAATAAACAATGTTAAAAATTCTCAACCATAGAATAATTTTTTTTTTATTAATTTCATACATTTTTTTTACATGTGTCCAACTACCTTTATACCTTGAATGGGAGTTATTTAAATTATATAATTTAAATTGGACAATTGATTTATTCGTGGATAAATATTCTAGTATATTTTCTTTGATTGTAAATTTAATTACTTTATGCATTTTTTTGTATTCTTTAAGATATATGAGAAAAGAAAAAGATAAAAATATCTTTTTTTATGTTTTATTTTTTTTTTCTTTAAGAATGCAAATTTTAATTTTTTCATTTTCTTTCTCTAGAATTTTGTTAGGATGAGACGGTTTAGGTATAACTTCATTCTATCTAATTATTTTTTATCACAACGTTAAAAGATTACATGGAAGAATGGTCACCGTATTAACTAATCGATTAGGTGATTGTTTTGTTATAATTTCTATTTGTCTATCATTAGAAAATTTAAGATTTAATGTTTTCACTTTAAAACATATAACTTTATGAACGTGTTTTTTTTTACTTTTAGCCTCTCTTACTAAAAGAGCCCAATTACCTTTTTCTTTTTGGCTTCCTAAAGCCATGGCAGCCCCAACTCCTGTATCTTCTCTCGTGCATTCATCCACTTTGGTAACAGCAGGGGTTTATATTTTATTTCGTTTTAATCACGTATTTAATTTTTTATATAAAACTTTTCTTTTAATTTTGTCTTTCAGAACTCTTATTATAGGTGGTTTTATGGCTATTAAAAGATTTGATTTGAAAGAAATTGTTGCTTTCTCGACCCTTAGGCAGGTAGGTTTAATAATATTTTTTATGTCTTTAAGATTAAAAGAAGTAGCCATATTTCATTTATTAACTCACGCTTTATTTAAATCAGTTTTATTTATATGCAGAGGGTATTTGATTCACCATTATCATACTCAGGATATCCGAAAAATTTCTCTTGATTCAGTCAGACCTGTTTTAAAATTATCTATTATTATTTCTTTATCATCCATAAGAGGTTTACCATTTCTTAGCGGGTTTTATTCTAAAGACTTAATTGTTGACAGTTTATCTTCCTATAATTCAAGATTTAAATTACTGTTAATGTCGATTATAATTGTTTCTACATCTTTTATATATACTTTACGACTGATTAATTTTATGTTGATTATTAAAACTAATAATAAAAAAACATGAAAATGAAATAAAATGTTATTATCTATTTATTTCCTTATCATAGGATCTATTTTTATAGGCAGTAGTATTCAATGAACAATAATGTGTAATTTCTTTTTTCACACCCGAAACATAAAATATGCAATCATTATAATTTTATATTTTGTTATTGTAATAAATTTTTTTACAAATTTTAAAATTAATTTATACAAAAATTTGAAAAATTTTAATTATTTAGTATTAAAAAATTTAATATGATTTAACAAAAATTTTTTTATATTAGATTCTGGTTGATTAAATTGAATATATAGACATGTAATTAATTTAGATAATAAGCTATCTCTAATTATAACAAAGTTATGAATTATATTTATCTTACCTTTAAGAATTTTAGTTATTATAATACTACATTAATTTATTTTTTATATCTTAAATAAAAATTAATTTTCAATTATAGCATAAATAATGCATTGAATTTAGAAATCAAAGATGGTGTCGTTGTAACCTAATTGTAAGTTAAAATATTTTATAACTCTTAAAAATTAAAAATAAATCGATAATAATTTTTATTAAATTTTATAATTAACTTTATTAATATATATTAGTATGTATGATTTCCAATCAAAAAGACCCCATAGGGATAAAGTTGTAATAATGAGAATTTAAATTATGTTTAACAAAAACGATTTATTTATATATATAATTATTAATCCTAAAATTAATCTAACTCTGAAAAAGTTACGTTATTTTTTAACTAAATGATTTTATATCTAATAAGCCCGGAGCACAAAAATTAGGCATATCATAATTACAAATTATGAATTTTTATTAAATTACCCGAGCTTAAAATCATCTTCTACTTTTAGGCGGCGGGTGCCACATTTTTGAATCTTAAGTTCAATGCATTATTTATGCTACTAAAAATTTATCTTTCAAGATATTTGCGAGTATAATATCTATAAATGGGTTGTACACCAATCTTACTATTAACAATAGTACATCTCTTTTTGATTTCATTTAAAAACAACATTTAATTTTTAATTAAAATAGGTAAAGAAGAATAAGAATGGATTTTAGGAGGTTGTCCTTCTAATCATTCTAATCAGGTTGACTTTAAATTAACTCAGGTGACCATATTCAATTTCACAAATCTTTCATGAATAATAAAAATAAAAAAAATAACTGCAGTTAACCTAATTCAAGAACCTAAAGAAGAAAGCAAATTTAAAAATAAAAAAAAATCAGGGTAATCTGAATAGCGACGAGGTATAGATATTATCCCTAGAAAATGTTGGGGAAAAAAAGTTAAATTCACCCCAATAAAAGTAAGAAAAAAATGAACTTTTAATTTTAAAGGATTAATTAATAAACCTGTAAATAAAGGAAATCAGAAAATTAATCCACCAAAAATAGCGAATACAGCACCTATAGAAAGAACATAATGAAAATGGGCAACAACATAATACGTATCATGTAAAGCAATATCGATACAAGAATTTGATAACATAATCCCTGTTAAACCTCCTATAGTAAATAAGTAAATAAAACCTCAAGCCCAAATTATAGAAGGAGAAAATTTGATGTATGATCCATACAACGTAGCTAGTCATCTAAAAACCTTGATTCCTGTAGGAACAGCAATAATTATAGTCGCAGAAGTAAAATAAGCTCGAGTATCTACATCTAACCCTACTGTAAATATATGATGGGCCCAAACTACAAACCCTAAAACCCCAATAGCACTCATAGCATAAATTATCCCCATTACCCCAAAAACATCTTTATATCTTTCTCTAGAGACAATATGTGAAATAATACCAAAAGCCGGAAGAATAAGAATATAAACTTCTGGGTGACCAAAAAATCAAAATAAATGTTGATAAAGAATAGGGTCTCCGCCCCCTGAAGGTTCAAAAAAAGAAGTGTTTAAATTGCGATCGAATAATAACATAGTGATAGCACCCGCAAGGACAGGTAAAGATAATAACAATAAAATGGCAGTAATAGCCACAGACCAAGAATATAAACTTGCTAACTCTATGTTTTTTTTACCAACTCATAAATTAAAGAAAGTAGTAATAAAATTAATAGCACCTAAAATAGAACTTGCCCCTGCTAAATGTAAAGAAAAAATAGCTAAATCGACCCCTTCTCTAGGATGGGTTGATCTGAATGATAATGGGGGGTAGACAGTCCACCCGGTCCCCACTCCTCGATCTATAAAAGTTGAAGATAATAATAACAACAAAGAAGGCGGTAAAAGTCAGAATCTTAGATTATTTAAACGAGGAAAAGCCATATCTGGAGCTCCTAGTATTAAAGGTACCAATCAATTAGCAAACCCCCCAATTAATATGGGCATGACTATAAAAAAAATTATAAGAAAAGCATGTGAAGTAATCAATCAATTAAAAATAGAAGAACCTAAGACTCTATTAGGATAGGATAATTCAAAACGCATAAGAATAGATATACTTAAACCTACTACTCCTGACCAAACCCCAAATAGGAAATATAAATTTCCAATTTCTTTGTGGTTGGTTCTGATGAACCACCGTTGTTGCCCCAACAA